CCATATAAAAATAATTAACCCCTGTACGGACCCCCCCCCTACCCCCCCCCACCCCCCCTATGTACTATTGTACATTAAACTATATGCCCCATTATATTGCAATAATGCTAGGAAATACATCTAATGCATGTACTAAGGACAATGACATGTAAGGTGACAATAATTCCTCCTCCACCACTTTGCTTCTAAAGTACTGGAAAATCATTAATGCTCCGAGGACCAGCCCCAAACAAACCTCCGTACTAAAACCATGCCCTGTAACCTCTGTACTGGTAATTGGTAACAGAATACGGCCGTGCTTAGCCCCAGTATATGAATGCTCGCCTGGCATACTTTCCACTTATTTTGGTTTCAGGAGCTGGCTTCTAAAGGACTGGGTTATCTATTAGTCGGTCTTCTCACGTGAAATCAGCAACCCGCCGCATATAAGATACTGCGTTACTAGCTTCAGGACCATACTTTCCCCCTACACCCCTAGCCCAACTTGCTCTTTTGCGCCTCTGGTTCCTATGTCAGGGCCATAACTTGGCAGATCCCTCCTTCTTGCTCTTCACCGATACATCTGGTTGGCTATATCTCACCATTCTCCCTCTTAATCGCGGCATCCGAAAGTTTTGGCGCCTTTGGTTCCCTTTTTTTTCTGGGCGTCTTCACTCTACCCTTCCAAGTGCAACGGGTGCGCTTCAAGTGGTGGACGTGAGCATTCCCTGCCCATCGGTCGGGCGTTGGTCCTCAGGAGTTGATTAATGAGACGGTTTCAAGTGTATGGGGAATCATCTTGACACTGATGCACTTTGCTTTCCATTTGGTTATGGTGTATCCACTAACCCTACTATATGCTGCTATTTAGTGAATGCTTGTTGGACATATTTTCTTACTTTGACACTTCCTCTAACTTTCTAAACAACACTAGTAGCTTTTCAGCTAAATATTTGTTGCATTATCGTCATGAATTTTCATGAATTTTTTTTACACTTTTTTCACATGTCATCAGCACTGGAGTTACATTAATAAAACAACAACACACATTTGTCACATGCACGTGCACAAACCCTCCTCAAATTATTAAAGAAACTTCCCTACAACACGTACCAACCAAGGCAAGCAGCAAGCAACAAGCAAGCAACAAGCAAGCAACAAGTCCTTGTAGCTTACAACCAAAGCATAGCACTGAAGATGCTAAGACGTTGCCCTCGCATCCAAGGACAAAAGACTTAGTCCTAACCTTACCGTTAATTCTTGCTAGACATATACATGCAAGTATCTGCACTCCAGTGTGAATGCCCTCCACGCCCTACTAGGGTATGAGGAGCGGGTATCAGGCACACCCATTAGACTGTAGCCCAAGACGCCTTGCTTAGCCACACCCCCACGGGTACTCAGCAGTAATTAACATTAAGCAATAAGTGTAAACTTGACTTAGTTATAGCAACACTAAGGGTCGGTAAATCTTGTGCCAGCCACCGCGGTCACACAAGAGACCCAAATTAACAGTAACGCGGCGTAAAGAGTGGCACCACGTTATCCTAGCAACTAAGATCGAAATGCAGCTGAGCTGTCATAAGCCTAGGATGCACTTAAGACCGCCCTTAAGACGATCTTAGCCCTCAGGACCAATTGAACTCCACGAAAGCTAGGGTACAAACTGGGATTAGATACCCCACTATGCCTAGCCCTAAATCTTGATACTTTTTTCACTAAAGTATCCGCCTGAGAACTACGAGCACAAACGCTTAAAACTCTAAGGACTTGGCGGTGCCTTAAACCCACCTAGAGGAGCCTGTTCTATAACCGATAACCCACGATACACCCAACCACCTCTTGCCAAAGCAGCCTACATACCGCCGTCGCCAGTCCACCTTCCTTGAGAGTATAACAGTGGACATAATAGCCTCAACCTCGCTAACAAGACAGGTCAAGGTATAGCTTATGGGGTGGAAGAAATGGGCTACATTTTCTAGCATAGAAAACTTTCACGGAAGTGGGTGTGAAATCGCCTACAGAAGGCGGATTTAGCAGTAAAGAGAGATAATAGAGCTCTCTTTAAGTCGGCTCTGGGGCACGTACATACCGCCCGTCACCCTCCTCACAAGCTACAAACCTTTATAACTAATACCCAAATTAGCTGAAGATGAGGTAAGTCGTAACAAGGTAAGTGTACCGGAAGGTGCACTTAGCATACCGAGACGTAGCTACAATACAAAGCATTCAGCTTACACCTGAAAGATATCTGTTACTACTCAGATCGTCTCGAAGCCCCACTCTAGCCCAATCATCCCAAAATATAACCTATTAAAAACTCACTCTACCTCCGAACTAAAGCATTTTTTCAACTTAGTATAGGCGATAGAAAAGACTCCATAATGGCGCGATAGAGACTTTGTACCGTAAGGGAAAGATGAAATAAAAATGAAAATCCAAGCAATAAACAGCAAAGATGAACCCTTGTACCTTTTGCATCATGGTTTAGCAAGAACAACCAAGCAAAACGAATTTAAGCTTGCCCTCCCGAAACCTAAGCGAGCTACTTACAAGCAGCTATATCTTGAGCGAACCCGTCTCTGTTGCAAAAGAGTGGGACGACTTGTTAGTAGAGGTGAAAAGCCAATCGAGCTAGGTGATAGCTGGTTGCCTGTGAAATGAATCTAAGTTCTCCCTTAATCACCCTCCAACGGATACCCACCCAAGCCTACATGTAGTAGATTAAGAGTAATTTAAAGGGGGTACAGCCCCTTTAAAAAAGAACACAATCTCCTCTAGCGGATAATTACCACTAACCCTAATTCCGTTTGTGGGCCTTCAAGCAGCCACCAACAAAGAGTGCGTCAAAGCTCCACATTTAAAGATCTAAAAACAACATGACTCCCTTACTCCTAACAGGCTAACCTATAATAATAGGAGAATCAATGCTAAAATAAGTAACTAGGGGTTTACCCTCTTAAGCGCAAGCTTACATACCTACATTATTAACAGATCCTCACTAATACTCCAATTCCAACAAGACTAAGTATTAACAGCATCCGTTAACCCGACTCAGGAGCGCCCACTAGAAAGATTAAAGTCTGTAAAAGGAACTAGGCAAACTCAGGGCCCGACTGTTTACCAAAAACATAGCCTTCAGCCCATCCAAGTATTGAAGGTGATGCCTGCCCAGTGACACTGTTTAACGGCCGCGGTATCCTAACCGTGCGAAGGTAGCGCAATCAATTGTCTCATAAATCGAGACTTGTATGAATGGCTAAACGAGGTCCTAACTGTCTCTTACAGATAATCAGTGAAATTGATCTTCCCGTGCAAAAGCAGGAATACACACATAAGACGAGAAGACCCTGTGGAACTTAAAAATCAGCGGCCACCACACAACAACACCAAACCTACTAGGTCCACCACTAACAAAACATTGGCCCGCATTTTTTGGTTGGGGCGACCTTGGAAAAAAACAAATCCTCCAAAAACAAGACCACTCATCTTAACCAAGAGCAACCCCTCAACGTACTAATAGTAACCAGACCCAATACAATTGATCAATGGACCAAGCTACCCCAGGGATAACAGCGCAATCTCCTTCAAGAGCCCGTATCGACAAGGAGGTTTACGACCTCGATGTTGGATCAGGACACCCTAATGGTGCAGCCGCTATTAAGGGTTCGTTTGTTCAACGATTAACAGTCCTACGTGATCTGAGTTCAAACCGGAGCAATCCAGGTCGGTTTCTATCTATGACTAACTTTCCCTAGTACGAAAGGACCGGGAAGGTGAGGCCAATACTACAAGCACGCCTCCCCCCTAAGTAATGCACCCAACTAAATTACCAAGAGGACCCCACAACAATCCATAATCCTAGAAAAGGACTGCTAGCGTGGCAGAGCTTGGTTAAATGCAAAAGGCTTAAACCCTTTACTCAGAGGTTCAAATCCTCTCTCTAGCCCCTTCACCCCAATGACCGGACCCTCCACTCTAATATACCTCACCATATCACTATCCTACGCTGTCCCAATTTTAGTTGCCGTTGCCTTCCTAACCTTAGTTGAACGAAAAGTCCTAAGCTATATACAAGCCCGAAAGGGACCTAACATTGTTGGCCCATTTGGCCTACTGCAACCTGTAGCAGATGGAGTAAAACTCTTTATCAAAGAACCGATTCGCCCTTCCACCTCCTCTCCACTTCTCTTCCTCATAACACCAATATTAGCTCTACTCCTAGCACTTACAATCTGAATCCCCCTTCCCCTCCCGTTCTCTCTTGCCGACCTAAATCTAGGCCTACTATTCCTTCTCGCCATATCAAGCCTAGCAGTTTACTCAATCCTGTGATCAGGATGAGCCTCAAACTCAAAGTACGCCTTAATCGGGGCCTTACGAGCAGTAGCACAAACCATTTCCTACGAGGTAACACTAGCTATCATCCTCCTGTCTGTAATTATATTAAGCGGGAATTACACCTTGAACACCCTTGCCACTACCCAAGAACCACTATACCTCATTTTTTCCTCCTGACCCCTCGCAATAATATGATATATCTCTACTCTTGCCGAAACAAACCGTGCCCCATTTGACCTCACAGAGGGAGAATCTGAACTAGTCTCAGGATTCAACGTAGAATATGCTGCAGGACCATTCGCCCTATTCTTTCTAGCTGAGTATGCAAACATCATACTAATAAACACATTAACCACCATCCTATTCCTAAGTCCAAGCTCACTCAACCTACCTCCAGAAGTATTTCCAGTGGTCCTAGCTACAAAAGTTTTACTCCTCTCCTCGGGCTTCTTATGAATCCGTGCCTCCTACCCACGATTCCGCTACGATCAGCTCATGCACCTACTCTGAAAAAACTTTCTACCCCTAACATTAGCATTATGCCTCTGACACACTAGCATACCAATCTGCTACGCAGGCCTGCCTCCTTATTTAAGAAAACATGTCCTAAGGAAATGTGCCTGAACATTAAAGGGTCACTATGATAAAGTGAACATAGAGGTATACCAGCCCTCTCATTTCCTAAGAAGCACTTAGAAAAGTAGGAGTCGAACCTACACAAAAGAGATCAAAACTCTTCATACTTCCATTATATTATTTCCTAGTAAGGTCAGCTAACAAAGCTATCGGGCCCATACCCCGAAAATGATGGTTTAACTCCTTCCCCTACTAATGAACCCCCATGCACAACTAATATCCTCTCTAAGCCTAATACTAGGAACCACCATCACCATCTCAAGCAGCCACTGAATAATAGCATGAACTGGACTAGAAATTAACACCCTCGCCATCATTCCCCTAATTTCGAAATCCCATCACCCACGAGCTGTTGAAGCAGCAATCAAATACTTTCTAGTCCAAGCAGCTGCCTCAGCATTAGTCCTCTTTTCGAGCATAACCAATGCCTGATTTACAGGCCAATGAGACATCACTCAACTAAATCACCCAACATCATCCCTCCTACTAACCGCAGCAATTGCAATAAAACTAGGACTGGTGCCATTCCATTTCTGATTCCCCGAAGTTCTTCAAGGCTCATCCCTAACTACAGCCCTTCTACTATCAACAGTAATAAAATTCCCACCAATCACTATTCTCTTCCTAACATCCCACTCTCTCAACCCAACACTGTTAGTCACCATGGCTATTACCTCAACCGCCTTAGGAGGTTGAATAGGCCTAAACCAAACACAAACCCGAAAAATTCTAGCCTTCTCATCAATTTCTCACCTTGGTTGAATGGCTATCATCATCATCTACAACCCCAAACTTACACTACTAACTTTCTACCTGTACTCCCTAATAACTACCACCGTATTCCTTACCCTCAATGTAACAAAAACCCTGAACCTGCCAACACTAATAACCTCTTGAACAAAAACCCCCATACTAAACGCAACCCTCATACTCACTTTACTCTCCCTAGCAGGCCTCCCCCCACTAACCGGTTTCTTACCCAAATGGCTTATCATTCAAGAACTTACCAAACAAGAAATAACCACAGCAGCCACAATCATCACTATACTCTCACTACTAGGACTATTCTTCTACCTCCGCCTCGCATACTACTCAACAATCACACTTCCCCCCAACACCACAAACCACATAAAACAATGGCACATTGATAAACCAACAATTACTCCAATTGCCGTACTTACCTCACTGTCTATCTCACTCTTACCTCTCTCCCCTATAATCCTTACCATGATCTAAGAAACTTAGGATAACACAAACCGAAGGCCTTCAAAGCCTTAAATAAGAGCTAAACCCTCTTAGTTTCTGCTAAGACCCGTAGGGCACTAACCTACATCTCCTGAATGCAACCCAGACGCTTTAATTAAGCTAGGGCCTTACCTAGACGGGTGGGCCTCGATCCCACAAAATTCTAGTTAACAGCTAGATGCCCAAACCCACAGGCCTCCATCTACCAGACTCCGGTACACGATTAGCATACATCAATGAGCTTGCAACTCAACATGAATTTCACTACAGAGTCGATAAGAAGAGGAATCAAACCTCTGTAAAAAGGACTACAGCCTAACGCCTCAACACTCGGCCATCTTACCTGTGACCTTCATTAACCGATGATTATTCTCCACCAACCACAAAGACATTGGCACACTGTACCTAATTTTCGGCGCATGAGCTGGCATAGTTGGAACCGCACTCAGCCTACTTATCCGTGCAGAACTAGGCCAACCAGGAACACTCCTAGGAGACGACCAAATCTATAACGTAATCGTCACAGCCCATGCCTTCGTAATAATCTTCTTCATAGTAATACCAATCATAATTGGCGGATTTGGCAACTGACTAGTACCACTTATAATTGGTGCACCCGACATAGCATTCCCACGCATAAACAACATAAGTTTCTGATTACTACCCCCCTCATTCCTGCTTCTTCTAGCCTCTTCTACAGTAGAAGCAGGAGCAGGCACAGGATGAACTGTATATCCACCACTCGCTGGCAACCTTGCCCATGCTGGGGCCTCAGTTGACCTGGCTATTTTCTCACTTCACCTAGCAGGTGTATCATCCATCTTAGGGGCAATCAACTTTATCACAACCGCCATCAACATAAAACCACCAGCCCTTTCACAATACCAAACACCCCTATTCGTTTGATCAGTCCTAATCACTGCCGTCCTGCTACTGCTCTCACTACCAGTCCTTGCTGCAGGCATCACTATGCTACTAACAGACCGAAATCTAAACACTACATTCTTCGACCCAGCTGGAGGAGGAGACCCTGTCTTATACCAACATCTATTTTGATTCTTTGGCCACCCAGAAGTTTACATTCTAATCCTACCTGGCTTTGGAATCATTTCACACGTAGTAGCATATTATGCAGGTAAAAAAGAGCCATTCGGCTACATAGGAATAGTATGAGCAATACTATCTATTGGATTCCTAGGCTTTATTGTCTGAGCCCACCACATATTTACCGTCGGAATAGACGTAGACACCCGAGCATATTTCACATCAGCTACCATAATCATTGCCATCCCAACAGGTATCAAAGTCTTTAGCTGACTAGCTACCCTACACGGAGGAACTATTAAATGAGACCCACCAATACTATGAGCCCTAGGCTTCATCTTCCTATTCACTATCGGTGGGTTAACAGGAATCGTCCTCGCAAACTCCTCACTAGATATTGCCCTACATGACACATACTATGTAGTAGCACACTTCCACTATGTCTTATCAATAGGAGCTGTATTTGCTATCCTAGCTGGATTCACCCACTGATTCCCACTATTTACCGGATACACCCTACACCCCACATGAGCTAAGGCCCACTTTGGAGTTATATTCACAGGCGTAAACCTAACCTTCTTCCCCCAGCACTTCCTAGGTCTAGCAGGTATGCCCCGACGATATTCGGACTACCCAGATGCCTACACTCTATGAAACACCATGTCATCCATCGGCTCGCTAATCTCAATAACAGCCGTTATCATACTAATATTTATCATCTGAGAAGCCTTTGCATCAAAACGAAAAGTCTCACAACCAGAATTAACCACCACCAACATCGAATGAATCCATGGCTGCCCACCTCCATACCACACCTTCGAAGAACCAGCCTTCGTCCAAGTACAAGAAAGGAAGGAGTCGAACCCTCACACGCTGGTTTCAAGCCAACCGCATTAAACCACTCATGCTTCTTTCTTATGAGATGTTAGTAAACTAATTACATAATCTTGTCAAGATTAAATCACAAGTGAAAACCCTGTACATCTCACGTGGCCAACCACTCACAATTCGGATTCCAAGACGCCTCATCCCCCATCATAGAAGAACTCGTAGAATTTCACGATCATGCTCTAATAGTCGCCCTAGCAATCTGTAGCCTGGTCCTCTATCTCTTAGCACTTATACTAATAGAAAAACTATCCTCAAACACCGTTGATGCTCAAGAAGTTGAACTGATCTGAACAATCCTACCAGCCATCGTCCTCATTCTACTTGCCCTACCGTCCCTCCAAATTCTATACATAATAGACGAAATTGACGAACCCGACCTAACCTTAAAAGCTATCGGTCATCAATGATACTGATCATACGAATACACAGACTTCAAAGATCTAACATTCGACTCATATATAATTCCTACAACAGAACTCCCACAAGGACACTTCCGACTACTAGAAGTAGACCACCGCGTTGTTATCCCTATAGAATCCCCCATCCGCATCATTATTACCGCTGACGACGTCCTACACTCATGAGCAGTCCCCTCATTAGGGGTAAAAACCGATGCTATTCCAGGACGACTAAACCAAACATCATTCATCACTACTCGACCAGGAGTATTCTACGGCCAATGCTCAGAAATCTGCGGAGCTAACCACAGCTATATGCCAATCGTAGTAGAATCTACTCCCCTCACACACTTCGAGAACTGATCCTCATTACTATCATCTTAATCATTAAGAAGCTATGTAACAGCACTAGCCTTTTAAGCTAGAGAAAGAGGACACACCCACCCCTCCTTAATGATATGCCACAGCTCAACCCTGCTCCCTGATTCTCCATCATACTGACGTCATGGTTAATCTTCTCCCTGATTATCCAACCCAAACTACTACACTTTACTACCACCAACCATCCTTCCAATAAGATTACAATAACCCTCAAAACCACCTCCTGAACTTGACCATGAACCTAAGCTTCTTCGACCAGTTTACAAGCCCGTGCCTCTTAGGAATCCCCCTAATCCTACTCTCAATACTATTCCCCGCCCTACTACTTCCAACACCAGGCAATCGATGGATCACTAACCGCCTTTCTACACTCCAACTATGATTTCTTCACCTAATCACTAAACAACTAATAATACCACTAAACAAAGCTGGACACAAATGAGCCCTAATCCTAACATCACTAATAATACTACTACTTATAATCAACCTGCTAGGTCTACTTCCATATACCTTCACCCCCACAACACAACTATCCATAAACATAGCACTAGCCTTCCCACTTTGACTAGCCACCCTCCTCACAGGCTTACGAAACCAACCCTCAATTTCTCTAGGGCACCTACTACCAGAAGGAACCCCCACACTACTAATCCCCGCCCTAATCCTAATCGAAACTACTAGCCTACTCATCCGCCCGCTAGCACTAGGTGTTCGCCTCACAGCAAACCTTACAGCAGGACACCTGCTCATTCAACTTATCTCCACAGCCACCACAGCCCTTCTCCCTCTTATGCCCACAGTATCCATCCTAACCGCATCAATCCTATTACTGCTCACAATCCTAGAAGTAGCAGTAGCCATAATCCAAGCTTACGTCTTCGTCCTCTTATTAAGCCTGTACTTACAAGAAAACATCTAATGGCCCACCAAGCACACTCCTACCATATAGTAGACCCAAGCCCCTGACCCATCTTTGGGGCAATCGCTGCCCTACTCACTACCTCAGGATTAATCATATGATTCCACCACAACTCCTCACAACTCCTATCCCTAGGATTACTTTCCATGATTTTAGTCATGCTCCAATGATGACGAGACATCGTACGAGAAAGCACATTCCAAGGCCACCATACCCCCACAGTCCAAAAAGGCCTACGATACGGAATAATCCTCTTCATCACATCCGAAGCATTCTTCTTCCTAGGCTTCTTCTGAGCCTTCTTCCACTCCAGCTTAGTCCCCACTCCAGAACTAGGTGGACAGTGACCCCCAACCGGAATCAAACCCCTCAACCCTCTAGAAGTACCACTACTAAATACAGCCATCCTCCTAGCATCAGGTGTTACCGTAACATGAGCACACCACAGCATCACAGAAAGTAATCGAAAACAAGCAATCCACGCACTAACCCTAACAATTCTGCTAGGATTCTACTTTACAGCCCTACAAGCAACAGAATACTACGAAGCACCATTCTCAATCGCTGACGGTGTATACGGCTCAACTTTCTTCGTTGCAACAGGATTCCACGGACTCCATGTAATTATCGGGTCCTCCTTCCTATCAGTCTGCCTCTTACGATTAATTAAATTCCACTTTACATCTAACCACCACTTCGGATTCGAAGCTGCAGCCTGATACTGACACTTTGTAGACGTTATCTGATTATTCCTCTATATAACCATCTACTGATGAGGATCCTGCCTTTCTAGTATATACATTACAATTGACTTCCAATCTCTAAAATCTGGTGTAACCCCAGAGAAAGGCAATCAACATAATCACATTTATACTCACACTATCATTCATCCTAACCATCATCCTAACCTCACTAAACTTCTGGCTTGCCCAAACCAACCCAGACTCAGAAAAACTATCCCCATATGAGTGTGGCTTCGACCCCCTTGGATCTGCCCGACTCCCATTCTCAATCCGTTTCTTCCTCAGTAGCAATCCTATTCTTACTATTCGACCTAGAAATCGCACTCCTACTCCCACTCCCCTGAGCCATCCAACTTCAATCCCCCACCACAACCCTAACCTGAACCTCTGCCATCATCATTCTGCTTACCCTAGGACTAGCCTACGAATGAACTCAAGGAGGCCTAGAATGAGCAGAATAAATAGAAAGTTAGTCTAACTAAGACAGTTGATTTCGACTCAACAAATCATAATCTAACCTTATGACTTTCTTTATGACACTCTCACACCTAAGCTTCTACTCGGCCTTCACCCTAAGTGGCCTAGGCCTAGCATTCCACCGAACCCACCTAATCTCTGCCCTCCTATGCTTAGAAAGCATAATGCTATCCATGTACATCGCCCTATCAATCTGACCCATCCAAAACCAAGCACCATCCTTCGCCCTGATACCAGTACTCATACTCTCATTCTCAGCTTGCGAAGCAGGCACAGGCCTAGCAATATTAGTAGCCTCCACCCGAACTCATGGTTCCGACCACTTACACAACTTAAACCTCCTACAATGTTAAAAATTATCATTCCAACGATCATACTTCTCCCCACAGCCCTTATATCCCCCCAAAAGCTCCTATGGACAAACACTACCTCACATAGCCTCCTAATCGCTACTCTCAGTCTACATTGACTCCAACCAACTTACTACCCCCACAAAGATCTAACCCAATGAACCAGCATTGATCAAATCTCATCACCCCTACTGGTCTTATCTTGTTGACTACTACCCCTTATAATTATAGCTAGCCAAAACCACCTCCAACACGAACCACTTGTACGAAAACGAATCTTTATTGTAACACTCATCACAATCCAACCATTTATCCTTCTAGCATTTTCAGCCACAGAACTCATACTATTCTACATCTCATTCGAAGCAACCCTCATCCCCACCCTAATCTTAATTACACGATGAGGAAATCAACCAGAACGCCTAAGTGCAGGCATCTACCTCCTATTCTACACCCTCATCAGCTCCCTCCCACTACTAATCACAATCCTACACCTACATGCCCAAACCGGCACCTTACACCTAACAATATTAAAACTAGCCCACCCAACACTTACCAACTCCTGAACAGGCATGCTATCAGGCCTAGCCCTACTAATGGCATTTATAGTAAAAGCACCACTATACGGCCTTCATCTATGACTGCCAAAAGCCCACGTAGAGGCCCCAATCGCAGGATCTATACTACTTGCCGCACTACTCCTTAAATTAGGAGGGTACGGCATCATACGACTCACACTCCTAATAGGCCCCCTCTCTAACCAACTACACTACCCATTCCTCACTCTAGCCTTATGAGGAGCACTAATAACTAGCTCAATCTGCCTCCGCCAAACCGATTTAAAATCGCTCATCGCATACTCCTCCGTAAGCCACATAGGCCTAGTTATTGCTGCAGGCATAATCCAAACCCACTGATCATTTTCAGGAGCAATAATCCTCATAATCTCCCACGGCCTAACATCCTCAATACTATTCTGCCTAGCTAATACAAACTACGAACGTACCCACAGCCGAATCCTACTATTAACTCGAGGCCTCCAACCCCTCTTACCACTTATAGCAACCTGATGGCTCCTGGCTAACCTTACAAACATAGCACTACCACCCACAACAAACCTAATAGCTGAACTAACTATCATAATCGCACTATTCAACTGATCAGCCTTCACAATCATCCTAACCGGAACAGCAACACTACTAACTGCTTCATACACCCTATTTATATTACTAACAACCCAACGAGGAACCCTCCCAACCCACATTACATCTATCCAAAGCTCAAACACACGAGAGCACCTCCTAATAGTCCTTCACATCCTCCCCTTACTGCTCCTCATCCTAAAGCCAGAATTAATCTCCGGAACTCCTCTATGCAAGTATAGTTTCAACCCAAACATTAGACTGTGATTCTAAAAATAGAAGTTAAACTCTTCTTACCTGCCGAGGGGAGGTTCAACCAACAAGAACTGCTAACTCTTGTATCTGAGTCTAAAACCTCAGCCCCCTTACTTTTAAAGGATAAGAGCAATCCATTGGTCTTAGGAGCCACATATCTTGGTGCAAGTCCAAGTAAAAGTAATGGAGACAGCACTTCTCCTCAACACCTCTATACTCCTCACACTAACAATTATCCTCACCCCCACACTACTTCCACTACTGTCAAAAAACTTCCAAAACTCTCCAACCACCATCACGCGCACTGTTAAAACCGCCTTTATAACAAGTCTAGTACCAATAACACTCTACATGTACTCAGGCACAGAAAGTATCATCTCACACTGAGAATGAAAATTCCTTACAAACTTTAAAATTCCCATTAGCCTTAAAATAGACCAATACTCCATAATATTCTTCCCCATCGCACTATTTGTAACGTGATCTATCCTCCAATTCGCAACATGATACATAAGCTCCGAACCCCATGTCACAAAATTTTTCCTTTACCTCCTAATATTTCTAATCGCTATATTAACCCTAACCATCGCTAACAATATATTCCTACTATTCATTGGATGAGAAGGCGTCGGGATCATATCATTTTTGCTAATCGGCTGATGACAGGGACGAGCAGAAGCTAACACAGCTGCACTTCAAGCCGTGCTCTACAACCGTATCGGAGATATTGGCCTCATCCTAAGCATAGCATGACTCGCCTCAACAACAAACACCTGAGAAATACAACAAGCATTCTCCCCAACCCAGACCCCAACACTCCCCCTACTAGGCCTTATCCTCGCCGCCACAGGAAAATCAGCCCAATTCGGACTACATCCATGACTCCCAGCCGCCATAGAAGGTCCAACCCCAGTCTCCGCCCTACTCCACTCCAGCACTATAGTAGTAGCAGGAATTTTCCTACTCATCCGCACACACCCCATACTCACCAACAACCAAACTGCCCTCACCCTATGCCTGTGCTTAGGAGCCTTATCCACCTTATTCGCCGCCACATGCGCCCTTACACAAAATGACATCAAAAAAATTATTGCCTTCTCCACATCTAGCCAGCTCGGATTAATAATAGTAACAATTGGACTAGACCTCCCACAACTAGCCTTCCTCCACATTTCAACTCACGCCTTCTTTAAAGCTATACTATTTCTCTGCTCAGGATCAATCATCCACAGCCTCAACGGCGAACAAGACATCCGAAAAATAGGCAGTCTGCAAAAAATACTCCCAACAACTACATCCTGCCTGACTATTGGTAACCTTGCCCTAATAGGAACTCCATTCCTAGCAGGATTTTACTCAAAAGACCTCATCATCGAAAACCTAAACACCTCATACCTAAATACCTGAGCACTCCTTCTAACACTCCTCGCAACATCCTTCACTGCAACTTACAGCCTCCGCATAACCCTACTAGTTCAAACAGGGTTTACCCGCGTATCCGCAATCACCCCAGTAAATGAAAACAACCCCGCTGTTACCAACCCTATCACCCGCCTTGCTCTAGGCAGCATCCTAGCTGGCCTACTCATTACATCCTACATCACACCCACAAAAACCCCTCCAATAACCATACCCACACTCACAAAAACCACAGCCATCATCATCACAGTCCTAGGCATCATCATAGCAATAGAACTCTCCAACCTAACCCACTCACTAACCCAGCCAAAACAAAATACGTACTTAAACTTTTCTGCCTCCCTAGGATACTTTAACCCCCTAATACACCGCACCAACTCCATAAAACTCCTAAACAGCGGACAAAAAATTGCTTCACACCTAATCGACCTGTCCTGATTCAAAAAAATAGGACCCGAAGGGCTTGCAGATCTACAACTCATAGCCTCTAAAACCTCAACTACTATTCACACAGGATTAATCAAAACCTACCTAGGATCATTTGCCCTATCCATCCTCATTATCCTATCAACACAAAGACTCAAAATTAATGGCCCCCAATATCCGAAAATCCCACCCCCTACTAAAAATAATCAACGACTCCCTAATTGACCTACCCACCCCCTCAAACATCTCTGCTTGATGAAACTTTGGCTCACTCCTAGGCATCTGTCTTGCAACACAAATCCTAACAGGCCTCCTACTCGCTATACACTACACCGCAGACACAACTCTGGCCTTCTCATCCGTCGCACACACATGTCGAAATGTCCAGTACGGTTGATTAATCCGCAACCTACATGCAAACGGAGCCTCATTCTTCTTCATTTGCATCTACCTCCACATCGGACGAGGACTCTACTATGGCTCTTACCTCTACAAAGAAACCTGAAACACAGGAATCATCCTCCTACTCACACTCATAGCAACTGCCTTTGTAGGCTACGTCTTACCATGAGGACAAATATCATTCTGAGGTGCCACAGTCATTACCAACCTATTCTCAGCTATCCCCTACATTGGCCAAACCCTTGTAGAATGAGCCTGAGGTGGCTTCTCAGTAGACAACCCCACATTAACCCGATTCTTTGCCCTCCACTTCCTCCTCCCCTTTATAATTGCAGGTCTCACTCTAATCCATCTCACCTTCCTCCACGAATCTGGCTCAAACAACCCCCTAGGCATCGTATCTAACTGCGACAAAATCCCATTCCACCCCTACTTTTCACTAAAGGATATCCTAGGATTCATCCTCATACTCCTCCCACTAATAACCCTTGCCTTATTCTCCCCTAATCTACTAGGTGACCCCGAAAACTTCACCCCAGCAAACCCATTAGTTACACCACCACACATCAAACCAGAATGATACTTCCTATTTGCATACGCCATCCTCCGCTCAATCCCCAACAAACTAGGAGGCGTCCTAGCCCTAGCCGCCTCCGTACTAATCCTATTCTTAAGTCCATTCCTCCACAAATCCAAACAACGTACAATAACCTTCCGCCCACTATCACAACTTCTATTCTGAGCCTTAGTCGCCAATCTCCTCATCCTAACCTGAATCGGCAGCCAACCCGTAGAGCACCCCTTCATCATCATTGGACAACTAGCCTCTATCACCTACTTCACTATCCTCCTCATTCTCCTCCCCATCACTGGAGCCCTAGAAAACAAAATACTTAACTACTAAAACACTCTAATAGTTTACAAAAAACATTGGTCTTGTAAACCAAAGAATGAAGACTCACCTCTTCTTAGAGTTATACCCCACACAACACCTCAGAAAAAGAGGACTCAAACCTCCATCTCCAACTCCCAAAGCTGGCATTTTCACATTAAACTATTCTCTGATCCCCTAAACAGCCCGAATCGCCCCACGCGATAATCCTCGTACAAGCTCCAACGCAACAAACAAAGTCAACAACAACCCTCACCCCGCCACCAAGAACATTCCCACCCCCTCAGCATAAAACATAGCCACCCCACTAAAATCTAACCGAACAGAAAACACCCCTCCACTATCCACAGTATCTACCCCCAACTTTCAACCCTCAACAAATCCCCCTATAACCACCCCCACAATCAGTACCAAAACAAACCCTGCACCATACCCCATGACACGTCAATCTCCCCAAGTCTCCGGGAAAAGATCCGCCGCCAAAGCTACAGAGTACACAAAGACCACCAGCATCCCCCCCAAATAAACCATAAATAGCACCAACGATACAAAAGAAACTCCCAAACTCAACAACCACCCACACCCCACAACAGACGCCAAAACCAATCCAACTACCCCATAATAAGGTGAAGGATTAGACGCTACCGCTAACCCCCCCAAAACAAAACATACCCCCAAAAAGACTACAAAATAAGTCATAATAGTTCCCGCTTGGCCTCTCTCCAAGATCTGTGGCTTGAAAAGCCACCGTTAAAAATTTTTTAACCACGAGAAC